GAAGAAATAGGATTTTAGGGATAAGGAATAAATTAAACAAACAAACCATGGATAAATCCAAGCGACCTTTTCTTAAATTCAAGCGATCTTTTCGTAGGCGTTTGCCCCCGATTCAATCGGGGGATCGAATTGATTATAGAAACATGAGTTTAATTAGTCGATTTATTAGTGAACAAGGAAAAATATTATCAAGACGTGTGAATAGATTGACCTTGAAACAACAACGATTAATTACTCTTGCTATAAAACAAGCTCGTATTTTATCTTTGTTACCTTTTCTCAATAATGAGAAACAATTTGAAAGAACCGAGTCGACCGCTAGAACTACTGGTTTTAAAGCCCGAAATAAATAGGCTTACTTTTTCTTCACTTGAATCATAATTACAAGAATCTAGATTTGAGTGAATCTAGATTTGAGTGAATCTAGATTTGAGTATCGTGTCGTAAGAAAAAATGAATCGGAAAAAAATAAATCTGTTTTTATTGAATTGAACGTGTTCATTCATTTTGACTACTTTAGTATACTTTCTCATACTAATTTCTACTCTACCTTCCCGGAGTTCATTCTCCGGGTAACTCCATTTAAATTATTCTGGTGGATTCTTTCCAATCTACTTCCTTTATGATTTCGTTCGAAATCATATAAAGACAATTCCTATTTGATATAGCTATTTGTGCAAGTATTTTACGGTTAAGAAGCAACTGTCTCTTGTACAGATCGTGTATTAATCTACTATAACTATAGGATACTCCCCTTTCGCGAATTACTGCGTTTATCCTAGTGATCCACAAACGACGAAAATCTCTCTTTTTCCTATCCCTATCCCGATGAGCCGAAACTAAAGCTCTTATTTTCTGTTGAGTAATAGTTCTAGTAAGCCTTGAATGAGCCCCTCGAAAGCTTGATGCAAATAAACGAATTTTTGTTCTACGTCTCCGAGCTATATATCCCCGTTTAATTCTGGTCATTGAATAAATGAAACTTTGACGAATAACTAATTGATTGCCTTTCTTTCAGTTATTCTTTTCCCCCTTCCTAGTCTATTAATAACAAAACGAATTTTTCCAATGTATAAAATAAAAATTCCAATGGCTTTGGCTACTCTAACCTTCCCGACCACGATTTTTTTTTTTAGGTATTTCACTGCGAAATAAGACAGAACTAAGAAATTGTATTTTCCTAGGTATCAAAAATATAGTAAATAAAAGAAATAAAAAAAGAAATAGTGGGTTCCTTCGTTTCTATGGTTACTTCTTAAACGGTGAGGTCTTCTCTATACACCGGAGCCTTTACTTTATACTTTAATTTACTATTTAATCAACTAATTGATGTTATTGGGAACTTGTATAGTTCACACGCTTTGGCTCTACCCATGAATTATCCAGTAATAGGTCTTTCACAATCAGATCTACCTATACAGTAACGGTATTTAATTATGAAAGTTTGCTGGGTAGCTGACCCTCTTAGTCCGTTTAAATAAGATTTCCTCCGCTTAATGGATAACCATTTGTTACCAATGGAGAATTTCTTATCATCTTAAATTCAGGTGATTGGATTTACACCAACGGAAACCATAAACTTCATACACAATAGAGGGATATGGTAGAGTTTTTTTTTTTTAATAATGGATGGAGTTCCTTTTTCCATCCTATCCCATTCACCGGTACTGATCATTGATACTGTAAAAGTAGTTTTCTTGCTTTTGTGCCAGCTCATGATCTAAACGAGTCGCACATACACCCTAGTACATGTTCCTCGACGCTGAGGGCACCCCCGAAGAGCGGGGGATTTCGTGACATTTCTGATTGGCTGTCTTGTATTTCTAATAAGTTGTTTAATAGTTGGCATGTTGAATCGTATACATAATATGATGGGTTGGTTTAGATTGATCCTAACCGAATGATGGTGAATTACTTCTATTTAATAGAATATTCAATTCGAAGATAAAATCTCAAATCACAGATTTGCGCGAAATCCATGTTATTTTCCTTGAACCGCTACAAAATCAACAATTCCATAAGCTTGGGCTTCTGTTGCTGACATAAAAATATCTCTTTCCATATCTTCGTGTACAACCCAGAAGGGTTTGCCCGTTCTTTCTGCATAAACCCTTGTGAGGGTTTCACGCAGTTTCATCAGTTCTACCGCTTCCATGACAAATTCGCCTACTTGTGCCATATAAAAAGCACTATAAGGTTCATGTATCATTACCCTGATGATATAACAAAATAAAAGCTTCCCCTATCTCGCATGATAAAGCAAAGAGAAAAGAAAGATAAAGAATAGAAAAAAGATAGAATTGAACAACCGTACAGGCATCTTTTGTGCATACGGCTCTACAAGAAAATTGACCCCCCTCCTTTCTATTGAAGAAAGAGAAAATAGAATCTATCAGACTCAGATGGGTAAATAATCAAATTGCCATCCTTCCTTTCGGAGGAGTTCAAAAATACTATGATGGCTCCGTTGCTTTATATGTTTATTTTTTCTTTTTTTTGT